ATAGATGGTTCATTTCATGTCTAGTCAGGTCTCGAGAGCGCGAGTGGAAGATAGATCTGGAATGTCAAGAGCCAGCCGAAGACGACATGCAAGTGAGTAAGTAGGGCAGTCGTCAGAGCTGTAGTCATTGTCAGTAGCAGAAGCTAAAGCCGCTGGCCATGCAGTGTAAGACATTGGTGGTCGAGCGATAGGCTTTAAATCTCGGCCGGGGCCAAGAGAACTGAGGGATCATGTCACATCGCCGATGACCGTTGTTTAGTTATCCCTCCTTAAAAAGCCTATGAACTTCTGTCAATGGACGGTCAACTCACCTTACGGGGTCGACGCGGGCATTGAGAACGTAGAAGGGGCTTCCTCAGCTACCGGGGAACGCTGCTTAGAATGCCAATGCAGTACCTCACACTTGCGTCCACCCCTAGCCGTACCACATTAATCTAGAGCCACGGGAGATCGTCCTGCCTAGCTCTCCTGAAGGAGTTGCCGCACATCGAGACTGGATCGCATCACGCTCGTCCTTCGCTATCAACAGCCGGCTCCTGGCGGTCAAAACATCTTTTTCCTGTAGAGGAGAAAGGACCGGTCAGGCACTGCTGCGAAAGGCAATGATGCGTGCCGCACTCATGAGGGACTGCCTATGTTGTTTCATTCCCAAGCCACTTTCCTTCCATTTTCTCCTAGACCCCCCTTGAAAAAAGATCTCACTTCATTCACGTATCTGCCTCCTTTGTTTCAGAGCGCGCTTAAAAAGCTCCTGCTTTTGGTCTCCCTTCGCTAGCTCTGCTTTATTGCCTCTTGTCTTAGGCTAGCTATTAGCCAAAGGTTACCGGCAACTCTATTCCCGACTACACAACGTTAACCCTTGCTTGGTCGGTCTTGAGATGCATATGAATCAGAAATCGAAGAACGGGATGCTTTAATTTAAAAGGAGGATGGCAATTGGCTTCAAAGTCAACAGGTATAAGCTTTCGATGGAAGCGCTAGGCAAACCTGTAACAGAATACGGGTCGAGTAGCAGATCCAAAAGAAAAAGGACTCAATCCTTGGCTAGACCTAGCCCTCTTTTTCAAATCATTAATTCCACTCTTCTTTCTCGGCATCAAAAATTCTATCAGTTCTTGGTTCGTTCTGTGGATGAAATTCCAAAAGAAAGAGAGGGCCCCGGTAGAAAGATAGAAATCGTGTTCGGGCACCGTACGGTAGGGACTATACTATATATATACTATATCCCCATACCTCTCCTTCTCTTCAAAGATGGGGAACTCCAAGCCATCAACATTTGGGAAAACGTACCTTGATGCAAACCTATTCGAATTCGAAACAAACCTATTCACCCTATACCCCTTCACCTCCTTTGGTTATTGTTATTTCTTTGCTTCTATTTCTTCTATCTGCTTTTTCTTCGTTCGATATGGTATACTCTTCTGCGGATTCAGAGTGAGATGGTGAGGTGAAAGTCTTTTCCTGACCCGCAAGCAAGGGGGCTTTAGCCTGACGCAAGTAGGCGACGCGAATCTATGGTTTCTATGTTTCAATCGGGCTTGGATGCGCCTCGAGATGACTTGCAGAAAAAATTCTTTCTAGGCGTAACAAATGGTCCATTTATTGATGGGCGAACGACGGGGATTGAACCCGCGCGTGGTGGATTCACAATCCACTGCCTTGATCCACTTGGCTACATCCGCCCCTACCCCCGCACTGGTTGTTGTCTCTATCTACGATCAGATCCTTTCTGAACCCCCCTATGACCGCTATCAAAGATAAGCTTTTTCCTATACTATAACTATAGTAGCAAGTCTATTTATTGTTTTTTGGAATTAGGGGAAGCAAAGCTTCAACAAGTAGAAGCTTCCCGGCAAAGCTTCAAACAAAGAGGTTGGGCTGTTCACTTCATTGATTTGACTTCACTTTACTTAAGATTAAAGATAGGGGCCGGGCGGGCAGTGAAGGCTCGTTTAGTAGACAGCAAGCGAGCAGCAAGCACCTACCTACTCCTATAAAAATGAAAAGCAGCAAGCGGAGCTTGAAGAAGCGAGCCCCCATCAGAGAAAGCCATTGCACGCTAGCCTCTTGTATAGGGTTCCAAACCTGCGCACCCCTAAACTACAAGCTTTGAAGCCCCTACTTTGTTGGGATATTGGAAGAAGCCCCTTTCTACAAACCTTTCTATAATATAAGGGAAGCTCTTCGAGCTTTCTTCGCATGCTTGAGCGCATCTTTCCCCTTTCTATTAGTAAGGTTGTCAAAAGGTAGGTTTCTTACTTAGTGCTTGTGCTAAGGGATTTCTCGCTGACTTGAACAAGTCAGGAACGAAGTGCTCGACTGAAAGGAGAGGTTTGTAAGAACTCGACCAAACAAGCAACGGACTGAGCGCGCTAGCGCGAAAGCCTATAGCGTTAGCGCATCCGTTTTCTTGCTGGGAAAAAATACTATTTATTAGCTTAGCTAGCGTTCCGGGAGAATCTAGTCATTTAGTCAGTTCATAACAATCTCTGTAAAGCAA